AAATCATATATCTGCATGGCCCCATCAATAGTTCAAGTCACACACTCCCATAATCCATCTTCTCTTCGGAGAATCCACTTCAACTATTCGTATCAAATAAAGAATACAAGACTTCGGAGTTAGTTGAAGGGAAATATCCAAATAACATGTCTTATTCTTTTCAATAATCCATATTTGTAGCAATGAAATACTATTGCTCCTCCCCGAAATGATATATGATCGATTACAAATATCTATGATCTGTCTTCTCTATAAAGGACCTGAAATACCTTGCTTACGTATCATTGGAAAGTGCATTAACATAAATACGGCAGTAAGAAGAGGTAATACAAAAGTGTGTAAACTATAAAAACGAGTCAAAGTGGATTGACCGACACTAGCACTTCCACGTAATAACTCTACCAAAGGCGATCCTATTACAGGAATAGCTTCAGGTACGCCTGTCACGATTTTTACTGCCCAATAACCAATTTGGTCCCGAGGTAAGGAATAACCAGTTACACCAAAAGATGCAGTCAATACAGCCAAAATCACGCCTGTAACCCAAGTCAATTCGCGAGGTTTTTTAAATCCACCTGTGAGATACACACGAAATACGTGTAGGATCATCATTAGCACCATCATACTTGCTGACCATCGATGAACTGATCGGATTAACCAACCAAAGTTGGCTTCAGTCATTATGTATTGAACAGAGGCAAAAGCCTCTGTAACGGTCGGACGATAGTAAAAAGTCATAGCAAAACCGGTAGCTACTTGTACTAAAAAACAAGTAAGTGTGATCCCTCCTAGACAATAAAATATGTTGACATGAGGAGGAACATATTTACTAGTTATATCATCTGCAATCGCCTGAATCTCGAGACGCTCCTCGAACCAATCATATACTTTATTGAGATAGGTAAACCAAAGAGACTCCCCCTCTGAGAACCGTATATGAGAATTTCATCTCGTACGGCTCAAGCAAAAACACCCAAATAGTGGTTGCAACGGATATGGAATAGAAAGTTTGAAACTTCTTAGCCACTTGATTCAATCGTCCCTGAAGATACGAAGCGAAGGAACCAAAATCCGGAATCTCTTCTTTGTGATGATAATGCCAAAATATCAAGTTGGCTCATTCGTCTTTATGTTGATCGTTATAGGCCTCTTGAATCTTCTCTTCCCCTATTTATTTTATTTTGGATTTGTTGTTTTTGTTTGTGCGTAATACGGATTTACTATATGTTTTGTTTACTATTGATAGGAATTCTCTTGTGGAGACCCTATGAATCGATTGAAACCTCAGATTCATACTAGAACCACGATGATTCAATAAAGCGCCCAAGCTAAGCCCAAAGGTTCTCTGAGTAAGAACCATTTGATCATCACTTATTCAATGAATGGATGGAATCACTAAAAATCCATAGAAACATTGGTCCTTCGGTCAAAATAAGCATAATTCTGAAGGAAGAAAAATCGTTCGATTTATGACTCGTTGTTTGAAAATTTGTTGGAGTCCGGTTGCGAGGTCTGAATAGTAGGTATGAATCATAGTTCAAATATTTCTTGATCTATTCCATATATTCCGTGCTCCGGATACTAGAATGAATATCCGACGAGGTAGAACCATCTCTATCGAGATGACAGACCTATTCTCTGTACTATCAATAGGATCAATTATAACAAGTCACACACTCATATTCCGGAAATACCGAAACAACGGAATTCCACGGTCGAACTACCAGAATGGCCTAGAAATCCGAGTCCTAAGTGATTCATTTTGGATTGAAAAGCTAGGACTTCATGGTTCTTATGGGACCTAACTCATTGAAATTCCATCCAGTAAAACGGAAGAATTATAAATCTCCAAAATAATAGATAGGAATATCGCAAATAGAGCCATTGCGACACCCATGAAGGGGGTAGTTCCCCATCCAGGAGCCACTTTACCATATTCCGAATTCAATGGTTTCAATAAATCCCCTGTAATAGTTCGTCTTGGCCCAGATCTAGAACTACCCTCAACGGTTTGTGTAGCCATAAATCCTATTGCATTGGTTGAGATCTGTTGACTTTGTATACTATTTCGTTGTAAATAAACGATCTTATCGTAGCGTAGATCGATCGTGGTCTTGAAATTATCTAATAATGGAAACAGCAACCCTAGTCGCCATCTCCATATCTGGTTCACTTGTAAGCTTTACTGGGTACGCCTTATATACCGCTTTTGGGCAACCCTCTCAACAACTAAGAGATCCATTCGAGGAACACGGGGACTAGTTGAAATAATGAACCTCCCATATTGGGGGGCTCATTACTTCAATTGAGATAATGAAAAATCATTTCATCTTTTTAGTCGGAACCTTAGGCGGTTCTCGAAAAAAGATAGCGAAAAAAATGATCCCTAAAGTCGAGACTAACAGGAATGTATAAACCAATGCTTCCATAGATTCGATCGTGGTTTACAATTATAGCTTCCACACCTATTCATTTGGGATCATTTCCCAGATAAAGAAAGGGCAAGAGTCAAAGAAAAGGCGATGATGAAAATCAAGATTTCTCCAATCCCTTATGTCAAATCAAAAAAAAATCAAATAGAGGCGAAAGATACCAGAGCAATGTTGTATCAGACTACTTGTCTCTTTGTAGTTGGATCTCCAAGTTTTTGGAATGCCCCAAATTCCACTTGAGCATCCAAATCTGGGTCAATACCAGCAAAAACATCTCTGAACAAGGTTCTAGCGCCATGCCAAATGTGTCCGAAAAAGAAGAGCAAAGCAAACGTAGCATGTCCAAAAGTGAACCAACCTCTTGGACTGCTACGAAAAACACCATCGGATTTCAAAGTAGCACGATCTAATTCAAAAATTTCACCCAATTGGGCACGTCTAGCATATTTTTTCACAGTAGCGGGATCACTATAACTGACTCCATTGAGTTCGCCACCATAGAACTCAACAGTTACACCTACCTGTTCGACACTATACTTTGATTCCGCCCTTCTAAAAGGAACATCGGCTCTCACAATTCCGTCTCCGTCTACCAAAACTACTGGAAATGTTTCAAAAAAAGTAGGCATACGACGTACAAAAAGCTCATGCCCTTCTTTATCTCTAAAGATGGGGTGTCCTAACCATCCAACAGCTATTCCATCCCCGTTATCCATTGAGCCTGCTCTGAATAATCCCCCTTTCGCCGGATTATTACCGATGTAATCATAAAAAGCTAATTTTTCGGGAATTTTAGACCAAGCTTCCGACAAACTCAGATTTTCGGCTAGCCCGGCACCAACCCTTCGATATATTTCTTGCTGGAAGTATCCCTGATCCCACTGATAACGAGTGGGACCAAATAATTCGATCGGGGTAGTTGCTGAACCATACCACATAGTTCCAGCAACAACGAAAGCTGCAAAAAAGACAGCAGCGATACTACTGGAAAGGACCGTTTCAATATTGCCCATACGTAATCCTTTGTATAGACGTTGGGGCGGGCGGACACTAAGATGGAATAGACCCGCTAATATGCCCAATGTCCCCGCTGCAATATGATGAGAGGCTATTCCCCCCGGAACAAAAGGATCAAAACCTTCCGCGCCCCACGCTGGATTTACAGATTGTACTTTTCCGGTTAGGCCATAAGGATCGGACACCCATATTCCAGGACCATACAAGCCTGTTACATGAAATGCGCCAAACCCAAAGCAAGCCACCCCTGAGAGAAATAAATGAATTCCAAAGATCTTGGGCAAATCCAAAGAGGGTTTTCCCGTACGTTCATCACAGAATATTTCTAGGTCCCAATACACCCAATGCCAGATAGCTGCTAAGAAGCACAAGCCAGAAAATACAATATGTGCCCCGGCCACACCTTCGTAACTCCAAATACCCGGATTCGTTATAGTTCCTCCTGTGATACTCCAACCACCCCATGAATTGTTTATTCCTAAACGAGTCATGAAAGGGATAACGAACATACCTTGTCTCCACATTGGATCAAGAACGGGGTCAGAGGGATCAAAAACTGCTAATTCGTATAAAGCCATCGAACCGGCCCAACCAGAAACTAGAGCTGTATGCATTATATGGACAGAAAGCAACCGACCGGGATCATTCAATACGACGGTATGAACACGATACCAAGGTAAACCCATGGAAATACCCCTTTATCAAAGAAAAAATAGACACTATGTAACTTTATCGCATTGGAAAAGACTATGCTATGGACCTCACCTTTTCAGTGGATTATCCCGAAGCAAGGGTTAATATTTATTCCGTTCCGTTGGTAATAATTGAACAATTCTGTTCGTAGGAACAAAGAGAAGCAGATCTATTCTATACCCAATAAGTACCAATACGCAATGGGGGCTGGTCCCATTTTTTGTGAGCGAATGCATAGATACTTGTTCATCATTCAAACGATCCATTCGTAAGAATTTTTCTTTATTCATTCTGTCTTCCTCCATGAACCTTCGAATCTATTGATAAAATACGATAAACGGCAATATTATGAAGACAATAAACCCGTTGTTACGTTTCCACATCAAAGTGAAGTATAGTACTTAACCTCTTTTTCTTTAATTTAATGCCCATTGGTGTTCCAAAAGTACCTTTTCGGAGTCCTGGAGAGGAAGATGCAGTTTGGGTTGACGTATAGTGCGACTTGTCAGACATATTGGGTCATATGGGATTTCCCCGTTCTCTCCCCCGATGGAGATATCCTCTCTTTCGCCCAAGAAAGATTGATTGAACCATCAATAATTCGGAGCGTGAAGTGCAATTAGATCAATTTATTGGGGGATCCATATTATCAATTAGAAGAATTTATGGTTGGCTTGGACCAATAAAATGAAGTATACAGGCTCCGTTCAGAAAATACCAAATTGGTAATCTATGTATGATTACCACTCGTATCATAAATGATTCCTTTATACCATATGAGTGATCTCATACTGCCAATCAATGGAGTAATATGATGAATACATCATATATTGGGCGGAAGACATGAAACGAATTGAAAAAAAAAAAAAGAAGTCGTAGCAAAAAGAAGTGGTACTGAGATTATTTGTCCTATATGTGCAAATAGAATTCGGGCAGATCTTTACCCGGAGTAGAGCATAAACCTAAAAGAATTGAAGAGGCCCATTCAGGAACAAGAAAATTACATCGTGATTTGGATCTCGATGAAACAATACATCAATGAGAGGTTAGTTCGATAAGTTCAGTGAATTCTAGGGAAGCAAGTCAAGTCAAAACTCATGTTTCTTGAAAAATGGAAGAAAAAGCCCCTTCGTTAGGAAAAACCCTGCTACGAAAAGAGAAAAGGGCTGGAATCGACACATTGATTCTTTTTTTGTTTCGCAATTTTTATTTTTTGAACCGTATGCATCCAAAGGTGCGTGTACGGTTCCTAAAGGATACAATTTTGTCCTAATCAACCGACTTTATCGAGAAAGATTACTTTTTTTAGGCCAAGAGGTTGATAGCGAGATCTCGAATCAACTTGTTGGTCTCATGGTATATCTCAGCATAGAGGATGATACCAGGGATCTTTATTTGTTTATAAACTCTCCCGGCGGATGGGTAATACCAGGAATATCTATTTATGATACTATGCAATTTGTGCCACCAGATGTGCATACAATATGCATGGGATTAGCCGCTTCAATGGGATCTTTCATCCTGGTCGGAGGAGAAATTACCAAACGTCTAGCATTCCCTCACGCTTGGCGCCAATGAGTTTTTTATTTGAGAGAAAAAGAAGACTATGCCTTCGCCATATGGAATATAAATAATAAGTAATAATAGCATGGCATTTCGAGTTCGATATGAGCAAACCATTCTCGTTTTTTCATAACATTCTCGTTTTTTCATAACATGAGATTATGTATCGAGATAGTAGTATGAAACAAAGGTTATTTCCGATTTGATCTTATGTATCGGGGTTCCATTTCAGCGTCACAAACCTTTTTGCTTCCACACCAGAAGTCTCTTTCCGATATTTATGTTATGAAAGAGTATGAAAAAAAAAAGATTCTTTTTTCCTTATTTGATCGGATCAAAAAGAAACTTTGGGATTGCTGAATCTCAGACGAGATAAATATATAAAGCAACGGAACCATCATAGTATTTTTTGACTCCTACGAAAGGAAGGATGGTAAATGGATCATTCAACGATCTGGGTCTGATGGATTCTATTTGTCTCTTTCTTTGATGGAAGGGAAAAAGAAATTCCATTGCAGAGCCGTATGCAATGCACAAAAGATGCCTGTACGGTTGTTCAATTCTATCTTTTTCTTCTTGTTTGTTATTCTTTATCCCTTCCTTTCGCCCGATCATGCGAGATAGAGGAATCGTTTATTATGTTATATCATCAGGGTTATGATCCACCAACCTGCTAGTTCTTTTTATGAGGCACCCACAGGAGAATTTATCCTGGAAGCGGAAGAACTACTGAAACTCCGCGAAATCCTCACAAGGGTTTATGTACAAAGAACGGGCAATCCTTTATGGGTTGTATCCGAAGACATGGAAAGAGATGTTTTTATGTCAGCAGCAGAAGCCCAAGCTCATGGCATTGTTGATCTTGTAGCGGTCGAAAATACCGGGGATTTCGCATAAATCCGTGATTCCATTTCGAATCATAATTCGAATGAACCGTGATTTGATCTTTTATCTTCTTACCCGGGTAAAATAAAATAGTAAATGGAAGTAATTCATAATCATCCGGTTAGGATCGATCTAAACCAGCCCATTCTGTATACGATTCAGCATGCCAACCATTAAACAACTTATTAGAAACACAAGACAGCCAATCAGAAATGTCACGAAATCCCCAGCTCTTCGAGGATGTCCTCAGCGTCGAGGAACATGTACTAGGGTGTATGTGCGACTCGTTCAGATCATGAGCTAGAACAAATGAGACGATTTTTCCAGTCTCAATGACCAGTACCAATGAATGGGATAGAATGGAAGAACTCCATTCACTATCTAAAAATAAAGATCTATCATATACCTCTATTGTGTATGGAATTTATGGTTTCCATTGGTGCAAATCCAATCACCTCGATTTGAGATGAAAAGCAATTCTCCATTGGTAGCAAATGGTTATCCATTAAGCGGGGGAAATGGTATTTAAGAAGCAGAAAGATTATGCTCCTACTCTTGCAAGAACGGACTAACAGGGTCAGCTACCTAGCCAACCTTCATACTTAAATGCCGTCACTGTATGAATAGATCTCATTGTGAAAAGACCTATTACTGGACAATTCATGGGTAGAGCCAAAGAGTGTGAACTGTACAAGTTACCAATAACATTGATTAAATGAGGGAAGGGGCTCCGGTGTATAGAGAGGGCCTCACCGTTTAAGAAGTAACCATAGAAACGATGGAAGCCACTATTTATTTATTTATCCATTTACATTTACTACCAAATATCGGTAAAATTTCTTATTTTGAGGTGAAATAAATGCCTGGAAGAAATAAAAAATCGTGGTTGGGAAGGTCATAGTAGCAAAAGCCATTGGAATTTTTATTTTATACATCGGAAGAATCCGTTTTGTTATTAATAAACCAGGAGAGGGGAAAAGAATGACTGAAAGAAAAGAAATCGATTAGTTATTCATCAAAGTTTAATTTGATTCAATGACCAGAGTTAGACGAGGATATATAGCTCGGAGACGTCGAACAAAAATTCGTTTATTTGCATCAACCTTTCGAGGGGCCCATTCAAGACTTACTCGAACTACTACTCAACAGAAAATGAGAGCTTTGGTGTCCTCTCATCGGGATAGAGGCAGGCGAAAGAGAGATTTTCGTCGTTTGTGGATCACTCGGATAAATGCAGTAACTCGTGAGAATAGGGTATCCTATAGTTATAGTCGATTAATACATGATCTGTACAAGAGGCAGTTGCTTCTTAATCGTAAAATACCTGCACAAATAGCTATATCAAATAGGAATTGTCTTTACATGATTTCCAATGAGATCATCAAATAAGGAGATTGGAAGGAATTCACCGGAATGATTTAAACGGAGTTCCCCGGAGAATGACCTCCGGGAAGGTAGAGTAGAAATTAATATGATAAGATAAGTAGTAGGAATGAACGAACACGTTTCAAAAAAAAACAGATTTCTTCTTCTCCCATTCTTTTTTTTATTCTATTACGACGCAACAATAAAATCTCTCGGCTTTTTCGAACAAAAGATCAATCAATCTGATTTTTAATTCCAATTAGAGTTGTTTTGATTCAATTGAGGAGTAGGCCTATTTATTTCTGGTTCTAGGACCAGTAGTTCTAGGGATCGACTCGGTTTTCTCAAATTGTTTCTCATTATTAAGAAAAGGTAACGAAGATAAAATACGAGCTTGTTTTATAGCAATAGTAATTAATCGTTGTTGTTTCAAGGTCAATCTATTCACTCGTCTAGATAATATTTTTCCCTGTTCACTAATAAATTGACTAATTAAACTCATGTTTCTATAATCAATTCGATCCCCCGATCCAATTGGGGGCAAACGCCTACGAAAAGATCGCTTGGATTTACGAAAGAGTCGCTTGGATTTATCCATGGTTTATTCCTTATCTCTAAAATCCCATTTCTTCATTCATTTCGGATCCGACCGAAATAGGACTTGATTTGTTTATATATATATAATTTCTTCCTGTTCCTTGGAAGGATGGTACACGTGTTCCGTTCGATCTATTTCTTTATCTCCCCATGAATCGTATGCTTGTAACAATAAGGACAGAATTTTCTCAATTCCAATCGACTAGGTGTATTGTGTCGATTCTTTTGAGTAATATATCTGGAAGTGCCTCGCGATTCTTTATTAAAATCATTTCGGACACAACTGGTACATTGCAAAATAACTATTCCTCTGACATCTTTACCCTTGGCCATGAACCTCCTTTGGATTCACTCAATTCTTCTATTTTCGATCCGAACCGAAGAAGAAGAAAGGAACGAAAAATAAATAGAAAATAGGTTGCTAACTCGAAATACAATTATGAAAGATTTCGTTGCAATCATGCAATCAATAAAGTAATAAAATCATAAGTAATACAATTATTTCTAACTATTCATTATTCCTAATCCCAGCATTTCATTTACTATCTTATATGATCTCGAACAGCCTGCCCTAGAGCCCCATTTCTATTTCTGTTCTACCTCTATTAATTCTATCCTGAACCCGAGTTTGACTGAGGTTCAATCCACTTTTATTCTTTCTCTTTCCTTCCTATCCTAAAAGAACTGAAAAAAAAAAGGGGGGGGTTGGTCACAGAGAATTTATTGTATCTCTAATCTTCTTCATTCATCCATTCCCATATCAATAACTAGAATGAAAAAAAGGGGAATACCAACGCATCTGGGAATAAACGATTGATCTCTATCAATAGACCTGCTAAAGACCCAAACCATAGAGTAGTTAGCACAGGTGCCACGGAGAGATATGTTTTTATATCTCGCATTGAAAATCCTCCTTCTTTATTGGAATACATATATGATCAGATGCTCCTTCTTTATTGGAATACATATATGATCAGATGCATATGTAGTTAAAGATCACTTGTATTTGTACGCGGAATCTCTAACTAAAATGGATATGTACAATGATCCGGTAGATGAGATCCACTTGTACCTAAAACAGAAAAAGATGACCCCCTCTTCCTGAGCATTACCGATAAATATTAATTCTTTTATACGTTAGGTTTCATATGTATATAATTCTTTTATTATATGAGATATGAGACCAAAAAGAAGAAATGGCAAGAGAAATTGTATATAGATAGAGGAAATAACGATGTGGAAAACAAGACAGGGATTCTCTACAATGACACTGTACAACAATTAAAAGGGATGTAGCGCAGCTTGGTAGCGCGTTTGTTTTGGGTACAAAATGTCACGGGTTCAAATCCTGTCATCCCTACCTATTATTTTTCCTATGGCCAGTAACGAGGGGTCAATTGAGATCGATGAAAATTGGACATAATCTTTTATTTTATGATACTATATGC